TGGCGGCTCGTATTGTTTGTTGACCATAATTTATGAATTCAGTTATCATAGGGAGCATATTTCGAATATCTATAAAAAAGATTTTATGCTTGTTTCTTTCTCTTGTTTGAGAAAAGTCGTGAATCTAGAATATTGCGGTCTTTTACAGTGAAAGAAGTTGGGACGAGGTTGTCAATAATAGATTACCTAGAGAAATAGGTAAAAGAAATTTCCACCCAAGATTTAATAGTTGGTCCATTCTCAGCCTCGGTAAAGTCCATCTTGTTGCAATAGGAATGAACAAAAACAAATAAGTTTTGGCTAATGTGATAAAGATACCAATTAGTGTTCCAAAGACTTTACCCCTTTTATTTATGCCAAATAGCTCAGGAACAAATATGTACGGAATAGAAAGATTCCAACCCCCCAAGTAAAGAACTGTTACAAATAATGAAGAAACTAGTAGATTCAGATATGAAGCAATGTAAAATAAACCAAATTTGATACCTGAATATTCGGTTTGATACCCTGCTACTAATTCTTCTTCTGCTTCTGGTAAATCAAAAGGTAATCTTTCACACTCGGCCAGAGAAGAAATTAGAAAAACGATAAACCCGATGGGTTGACGCCACAAATTCCACCCCCAAAAACCATATTTTGACTGCGCTTCCACTATATCAACTGTACTTGAACTGTTAGATAATCATAGTCGATGATAACATCACTGTGCCCATCGCTATTACAGAACCGTACGTGAGATTTTCACCTCATACGGCTCCTCAGAGGTCACAAATAAATCTAAGGGCCCTTTCCTATTCTTTATCTTGATATGTTTGTCAGATAGAGTCAAAATCTATCCTAAGGTCCCAAATTAGACCAATGGAATTCTGTCTGCTATATTTAAAACTAATAAATAAATGCTTCTGAATTGATCTCATCTTTTAAGTAAGAATTAAAATTTTTCTTTGTTGATTAATAACCTTATCATTAAATAAAATAAAAAAAAATGCGCTTTATAGCAATATCACATATACATTTCAACCTCGAATTTTCAATTACGAAAAAAATTAGAGAGTCCATTAGTTCAGGAATCATGACAAAAATTTTATCTCTCTAAATCGAAATCAAAATTGAATTATAGGAAAGAAACAATAAAAACAAAAAAAAGAAAAAAGGAAGAAAAAAAAAAAGACATCCCTCCTTTTTGTTTTTGCAATTAGATTCTTTTCTTTCTATTTCGATTTATTTTATTTCATTCCTATTCTCCTTTCTCAGAAAAAGGGCCTTTAACCAAAGTAAAAGATTACTTCGTTCTTGATAGTTATTTACTTACTCAGTGGATAGGAACGTACTCTGGATCAGAATCATGGGGAGTACTTCTTGATCATTTCTACGAACGTAAAGCCCCAATTCGAATTCCTTTTATGTACAGAAATATCCTCTTGGATAACTTACATAATCTCAATTACTAATCCTTTGTGTATCTTGGTCTTCCTAACCATCCACTCATTTTTGCTTTCAACCTCCCGTTGTGGAAATCCATCTATGGTAATAGACAGTAAAAACTCCATACAGTTGATCTTTTGAACCCGCTTCAAGCTATCATGACAATTCACCAATCTTGGGGTAAACAATCTCTATTGCTTATGTTTACTTTTTTCACCATTTGATTCTTGTACATAGGAAATGAGACTCAACCTTTTTACTGCAAATTTAGAAGCCGTTTTCTTTCACTCATATAACTATCTGGTTTAGTTCATCAACTCAAATGCTGAAGAAAAATGAAAATATATATAGTCAATCAAATCTTTTTATCCTTGTTTCTAGAAAGAAAAGAATTTGGAGAAATTTTAGGTCTCACCGAATCACACGTAGAGATATTGATAACACACATAGAGCTAATGGTATTTCATAACTAATTGATTGGGCAGCTGCCCGTAGACCACCTAAAAAGGAATATTTATTATTTGATCCATATCCCGACATAAGAAGTCCAACGGGAGCAATACTTGAAACGGCAATCCATAAAAAAACACCAATACTAAGATCGGCTAGAACAAGGTGATCACCAAAAGGAATTACTGAATAACTTAGAAAGATAGATATTACTGCTATGGATGGTCCGATACTGAATAAACGATTATCTCCTGTAGATGGAATAAGGTTCTCTTTCAAAAGTAGTTTTGTCCCATCTGCTAGAGCTTGAAGAATTCCTAAAGGGCCGGCATATTCAGGTCCGATACGTTGTTGTATTCCTGCAGATATTTCTCTTTCTAACCAAACAATTACTAGTACACCTATTGTGATTCCTAATACAAGAGTCAAAATAGGGACAAGCATCCATATGATCCCATAGACTTCTTTTAAGGATTCCAATTTGGAAAAAGAATTGATAGTCTCTATTTCTGTTGTATCAATTATCATTTCAACGATCAACTTCTCCCATAATGATATCTATGCTACCTAGTATTGTCATAATATCAGCCAATTTCATTCTTTTAACTAACTGAGGAAGAATTTGCAAATTGATAAAACCTGGTGGGCGAATTTTCCATCTCCAAGGAAAAACGCTCTGATCTCCTATGAGAAAAATTCCCAATTCTCCTTTTGGGGCTTCAACTCTCACATAAAGTTCTTGTTTCGACAATTCAAAAGTTGGAGAAGGTTTTTTACTAATAAACCGATATTCAAAATCATTCCATTCAGGATCTTTTAATCTGCCAAAACGTCGGATTTCTAAATTTTCGTAAGGCCCTCCTGGAATTCCTTCCAGAGCCTGTTGAATAATCTTTATGGATTCTGTCATTTCACCGATTCGTACTAAATAACGAGCTAATGAATCCCCTTCTCGTTGCCATTGAACCTGCCAATCAAATTCGTCGTAAGACTCATAATGATCAATTTTACGAAGATCCCATTCTATTCCGGAAGCTCGTAGCATTGGTCCCGATAAACCCCAATTTAATGCCTCGTCTTCCCCAATAATGCCTATGCCTTCAACTCGTTCTAAAAAAATAGGATTCCGGGTAATAAGTTTTTGATACTCAGCAAGCCCTGTTAAAAAATAATCGCAAAAATCCAAACATTTATCTATCCAGCCATAGGGTAGATCGGCAGCCACTCCTCCAATACGAAAATAATTATGCATCATTCGCATACCGGTGGCAGCTTCGAATAGGTCATATATCAATTCTCTTTCTCGAAAAATATAGAAGAAAGGGGTCTGCGCACCAATATCCGCCATAAAAGGACCGAGCCATAACAAATGAGAAGCTATCCGACTCAACTCCAACATAATGACTCTGATATAGCTAGCCCTTTTAGGTACTTGAATATTGCCTAATTGTTCGGGTCCATTTATGGTTATTGCTTCTGTGAACATAGTAGCTAAATAATCCCAACGTGTTACATAAGGCAAATATTGTATAATTGTTCGGTTTTCTGCAATTTTCTCCATCCCTCTATGTAAATAACCCAATATTGGTTCGCAGTCGACAACATCTTCACCATCTAGAGTAACGATGAGTCGAAGAACACCGTGCATTGATGGGTGCTGAGGCCCCATATTGACTATCATGAGGTCTTTTCTTGTAGTTGGTGCAGTCATAAGTTTTTTACCGATTCATTCTTCCATGAATTACTGAAAGTGAAAAGAAGTTCATCAAAATTTAATCGAAACATATAAGTGAAAATGAAATGACTCTTAAAATTAATCAAATTAACGAGTTTTTATCTCTCGAATGTCCAACTGATTAATTAATTCTTTATAACGTACTCTATTTTTTTTTGCCAAATAAGCTAGCAGTCGTTGACGTTTTCCCAAAATTTTCTTCAAACCTCTCTGAGATAAATAGTCTTTTTTGTGCAATTCTAAATGTGAAGTAAGTCTCCGTATCTTATTGGTGAAATTGAATACTTGAAATTCAACAGATCCTCTCTTTTCTTCTTGAGAAATAACTGAAATGACAGAATTTTTTACCATAAACGAATTTCCCCTTTCTTTATTTTACAGATATGGATTTTATCGAATTTTAGCGATCAGTAATAATAATGCCAGTAATTTGAACGTGTTATATAGACTTAATTTCTTTATGAACCCCTAATTTTATCAATTCCAATAAATTAATCAATTTTTAAATTTGATTCAGATAGGAATCCAAAAAGGTGGTAGGTACGTTTTTTTCATTCACAAAAGCGAATAATTTAAACCTAAAATCCTAAAATGAAGAAGATTCTGTTGATTCATTTCTAGATCCAATCGATACCTTATTGATTTAGTATCGTCTACTCGAATTAGATTCGAATGAGATGTAAGACAAGGCATGTGTGCATTTGTTTGCTTTCAGATACTCTATACGAGACAGGGTATATAGTACTATCAATTAATTTTCAATCGTGGATACATATGTATCCTTAAGATACTGAAACGGCTACCATTATTGGTATCAAACCAATAACGATTCATACAAGCTAAATCTTCTAATCGATAATTAGGCCAAATAAAGAACTTAAATTTAATTAATTCATTTTTATCTTTATAAAGAGGTTTCCTTTCATCCAAAAATTTACTCCAGTTTTTTACATTGGTTTCGTTGCAAAATACTGAATTTCTATCGACGCCATTCCAATTCAAAGAATTAAAAAAACTTCGAATTCTCAATTCTCTACGACGTCTAGACCATAAAATATTTTCAGGAACAAGCAAATCAAAATGATTTTTGTCTGTATTTATTCTTTGAGTTTGAGGTTGCAGAATGAATTCATCAAAATTCTTTTTATCAACATATCTTTGTTCTCGGTATCTTTGATTAGTTTGGTGTTTACTTTTATGAACCAATGAAATACCTATAGTTTGATACATAATAAATTGTCCATTATTTTTTACAGACAACCGAATAGGTTCGATAATAAATACCCCCTTCTTCATCAATTCTGTAAGAGTTAAATTCGCCTGAATCAGCATTATATCCAAACTCATTTCTCTCCTTTGAATTGACGATATAGTAATTTTGGTTGGATTTATCAGTCGAAGCAGGAGACAATATACCTTGATATTTTCGATCATTCTTTGATTCAAAGCATCGTTCCATCTCAATTGAAAAAGCAAATAACGTTTCAAGAACAAATCTAGTTCTGCTTCCGTGTTGCTTTTGTATTGTTTTGTCTTTTTATTTGTGTCTGATTCCGCGTAATCTTTTTCAAGATCGTTTTGATGTTTTGAGAAAACAGGGACCAGATTTCCTTTGTTTTCTATATCTGATCCACGCTCTCTTTTTCCTTGACTTGCGGGTTCTTTTGCTTCTTGAATTCGATTCTTTATTTTTTTATTTGATGGTAGAAAAAAGTTTTGTTTTTGGTTTTTATTTTGACTAACATTTTCATTTGTATTCAAATTTAAAAGAAGTAATTTGCTTGGTATAATCCACGGTTTTATTTTATATACATTATAAAGTAGTACAAATTCTGGGAAGAACCAAAATTCCAGATTCAATATGGGACGATTAAATATTTTTTCATTCATTCCCATCCAATCAAAAAAGACTTTTTTCGAATTTTTTTTAGTTTTTTCTGGATTTTGATGAGTTGTAAGATAAAAAAGGCCTTTTTTATCAATTTTATCAATTATTTGATAATTATTAATACCAATTTTAGTATTTGGATTACTGTTGGTATCGATCTTAACCCAGGCCTCAATATCTCCTTTTTGTCTAACAGAAAAATGGATAATTTTCCAATCAAAATATTTTCTATCGAGCTTTCTTTCTATATCTAGAATATTGCCCTTTCTTAGATAATTATTGATATGAAGATTGCCGGGCATATCAAAAAAGTTGTGTTTGGACGTGTTGGAATTATAAGAAATTTCGAAGTTCTTATTTACTTGAAAGGATAATCTAGAAATAAATGAGTCACTTTTATTTTCATAATTAATCGATTTATATGATAAAAGATCATATCTATAACATTTTTTAAAATTATCTTTTTGGTTTGATAATGAATAGAGTTCAGAATCATTTTCTTTTTTGTAATGAATTAATTGGTCTTTTTCATATGAATTCCATTTGTTTAAGTTTCTATTTTTATTTTGAACCATACAACTTTGATTAACCCTAGTTCGCCATTTTTTTGGCATTAATCTAGACCATCTAATCTGAGATAAATCGTATTGATAATGCCGTCTTAACCAGTTTTTCCATTGATTGATTCTATAACTCTGAAGTTTATTATGTTTTAATTCAGAATGAAATATTCCTAGTGTTCTAAAATAGTCCTTTATTTTAGTCTTAAGGAAAAAAGACGTTCTGTTATATTGAAGAACAGATCTAAATTTAGACAAATTAATAACTTGGGTTTGTGATAATTTGTAAAATACATATGCTTGTGACAAGTAGGATAAATCAAAAAAAATATGTGAATTTTTCTTACTAATATTATAAAGTGACTTTTTTATAGTCGAAATAAAGATAAAGTGAATTTTTTTTTTTTTATTAATTTTTTCTTGATTTATTTCATTATTGGAAATGTATTTCTTAATCAATTTGTTTGTTGATTCAAGAAAGAGTTGTGTATTAATTCTGGGAATATTAATGATAGATAAAAATAGATCGATGTATAATCTTTGAATGAATAATTTTATAAAATAATGGAATTTCCATATTAATCGAGTATTTCTTCTTTTTAATATTTGGAAAATCTTTTTTGGCGATTCGAATTTTTTAATATTATTTGTTTTATTAGGACTAATGTCTATTTCTGGAGTTATTTTCTTTTTCTCTTTTGTAATTCTTTCTATTTGATTTTTTATTGTACTTGTTCTATCAGTCAAATCCTTCATTTTGGTTTCTATCAGTGAAGAATTTGCCCAATTTCCAGATTCAATTTGACTAAATGATTTGTTAATTATTTGATTACTAATTAGATAATCTTTTTCTTTTTTCGTTTCATTCGATTCAGATATTTCTTTGAATCTAAATAATACAATTGGATTTACTTTTAAAAGTTCTTTTTTTTTTTTTTTTAGAAATAGAATACTTTTGATAAGCCATTTTTTGGTTTCTTTTGAAACTCTTCTAAATAATTTTGTTTTTCCTTTTAAAACTTTTAGAGTTATAAAATATTTCTTTTTGAATTTTCCAATTTTTTTTTCGAGTTCCTTAAAAATGGGCTCAAAAAAGGAAGGGCGCTTTCGGGGAGAACCAAAGGGAAGTTCAGCTTCCATTCCCCAAACTGTTAAAAAACAAAAATCATCTTTTTGTTTTTTCTTTTTCATTAGCTCTCCACGGGAGGGGTACAGTTTAGATATATGCCAAGGTTTCAGACAAAAAGGAAATAAAATTTTGATCTGAATCCCATCTCTCAACCAATTTTTTGGAAATTCTGTTTCTGATAATTGAACACCATTATAAGTACATTTAATCTGCATTTCGCTATTCCATTCCTGCAAATCTTCAGACCATTCAGGAAGTTGGAAGAATAACATACGCCCAAGATTTTTGGCTATTATCAATGAAGGTAATAGAA